CACCTGTAACCCAAGTTAATTCGCGGGGTTTTTTAAATCCACCTGTAAGGTACACACGAAATACGTGAAGAATCATCATTAGAACCATCATACTAGCCGACCATCGATGAACTGATCGGATTAACCAACCAAAGTTGGCCTCAGTCATTATGTATTGAACAGATGAAAAAGCCTCTGTAACAGTCGGACGGTAGTAAAAAGTCATAGCAAAACCAGTAGCTACTTGTACTAAAAAACAAGTAAGTGTGATCCCCCCTAAACAATAAAATATGTTGACATGAGGAGGAACATATTTACTAGTTATATCATCTGCAATCGCCTGAATCTCGAGACGTTCCTCAAACCAATCATATACTTTATTGAGATAGGTAACCCAAAACCAAGAAACTCCCCTCGGAGAACCGTATATGAGAATTTCATCTCGTACGGCTCAAGCAGAAACATACAAATGTTGATTTCAACAGATATGTAATAGAAAGTTCAAAACTTCTTAGCTTAGCCGCTTGATTTACTCCGACCCAAAGATACGAAGTAAAAAAAAATTGGAAATATATTCTTTGTATTTTTTGTATGATAAGGCCTAAAAATATCAAGTTGGCTCATCCGTCTTTTTTGATGTTGATTATTACAGGCCTCTTGAATCTTCTCTTTCCTATTTATTTTTAATTTGATTTCTTGTTTTTTTTTGTAATGTGTATTGACTCTTATTTAACTATTTATTTATCTTTTTTAACTATTATATATATTTGGTATAGGAATTCATTTGTTGAGATCCCATGAATCAATTGAAACTCCAGATTCATACTAGAACCACGATGATTTAATAAAGCCAAGCCTCAAGCCAAGCTAAACTCAAGGGTTCTCTGAGTAAGAACACTTTCATAATCACTTATTCAATGAATGTATGTTATGACTCAACAAAATCTAGATCTAGAAAAGGAGTTGTCCTTCGGTAAAAAAAAGTAAGTCTGAAAGAAGAAAAATCGTTTGATTTAGGAAATATTTATTTGAAATTTTTGGAGTCCGGTTTCGAGGTCCGAATATTAGTTATGAATCATAGTTTTCGTATTTCTTTTCTTGATCTATTCTATATTACATGGATTTCGTGTTCCAGATACTAGAATAATTATCCGACGAAATAGACTCATCTTGATAGAGATGACAGAACTATTCTCTGTATTATTAATAGGATCAATTATAACAAGTCACACACTCATATTCCGGAGATACCGAAACAAATAAATTCCACGGTCGAACTACCAGAATGGTCTAGAAATCAAAGTTTTAAGTTTAAGTAAAGTAATTTTTTTTTTAACTAGTACTTCATAGTTCTTATTAAAGTTAACTCATTGCAATTCCATCCAGTAAAACGGAAGAATTATAAATTTCCAAAATAATAGATAGAAATACCGCAAATAGGGCCATAGCGATCCCCATTAGTGGTGTAGTCCCCCAGCCCGGAGCTACTTTACCATATTCCGAATTCAGTGGTTTCAATAAATTCCCTACGGTAGTTCGTCTTGGCCCAGATCTAGAACTATCCTCAACGGTTTGTGTAGCCATAAATCCTATTTATTTAATCATTGGTTGAGATCTGTTGACTTTGTATACCATTTCGTTGTAGTTGTAAATAAACGATCTTATTATAGATCCATTGTATTGTGATCTTGAAATTGTCTAAAAATGGAAATAGCAACCCTAATCGCCATCTTTATATCTGGTTTACTTGTAAGCTTTACTGGGTACGCCTTATATACCGCTTTTGGGCAACCCTCTCAACAACTAAGAGATCCATTCGAAGAACACGGGGACTAGTTGAAGTAATGAGTCTCCCATATAGAGTAGGGAGACTCATTACTTCAATTGAAATAATGAAAAATTATTTTACTTTTTTAGTTGGAACCTTAGGCGGTTCTCGAAAAAAGATAGCGAAAAAAATTATCCCTAAAGTAGAGACTAAAAGGAATGTATAAACCAATGCTTCCATAGATTCGATCGTGGTTTACAATTATAGCTTCCACACCTATTCATTTGGCATCATTTACCATATAGTATAAAATATAAAGATATAAAGAAAAGGAAAAGAAAAGATAGTGATTCAAGTCAAGATTTCTTAAGTACTCTAACCCTATGTCAAATAAAAAAAAGAGGCGAAAGATACCAGAGCAATCTTGTATCAGACTACTTGTCTCCTTGTAGTTGGATCTCCTATTTTTTGGAATGCTCCAAATTCCACTTGAGCATCCAAATCTGGATCAATACCAGCAAAAACATCTCTGAACAAGGTTCTAGCGCCATGCCAAATGTGTCCGAAAAAGAAGAGCAAAGCAAGCGTAGCATGACCAAAAGTGAACCAACCCCTTGGACTGCTACGAAAAACGCCATCAGATTTCAAAGTAGCCCGATCTAATTCAAAAATTTCACCTAATTGGGCACGTCTAGCATATTTTTTAACAGTCACAGGATCACTATAACTGACTCCATTGAGTTCGCCACCATAGAACTCAACAGTTACACCTACTTGTTCAACACTATACTTTGATTCTGCTCTCCTAAAAGGAACATCGGCTCTCACAATTCCGTCTCCATCCACCAAAACCACCGGAAATGTTTCAAAAAAAGTAGGCATACGACGTACAAAAAGCTCGCGCCCTTCTTTATCTCTAAAGACAGGGTGCCCTAACCATCCAACAGCTATTCCATCCCCGTTATCCATTGACCCTGCTCTGAATAATCCCCCTTTTGCCGGATTATTACCAATGTAATCATAAAAAGCTAATTTTTCGGGAATTTTAGACCAAGCTTCCGATAAACTTAGATTTTCGTCTAGTCCGGCACTAACTCTTCGGTATATTTCTTGCTGAAAGTATCCTTGATCCCACTGATAACGAGTGGGACCAAATAATTCGATTGGAGTTGTTGCTGAACCATACCACATAGTTCCAGCAACAACGAAAGCTGCAAAAAAAACAGCAGCGATACTACTGGAAAGTACAGTTTCAATATTGCCCATACGCAATCCTTTGTATAGACGTTGAGGCGGACGGACACTAAGATGGAATAAGCCCGCTAATATGCCCAATGTACCCGCTGCAATATGATGAGAGGCAATTCCTCCGGGAACAAAAGGATCAAAGCCTTCCGCGCCCCATGCAGGACTTACAGGTTGTACTTTTCCGGTTAGTCCATAAGGATCGGACACCCATATTCCAGGACCATACAAACCTGTTACATGAAATGCGCCAAAACCAAAGCAAGCCAACCCTGAGAGAAATAAATGAATTCCAAAGATCTTAGGCAAATCCAAAGAAGGTTTGCCCGTACGTTCATCGCAGAATATTTCTAGGTCCCAATACACCCAATGCCAGATAGCTGCCAAGAAGCACAAACCAGAAAACACAATATGTGCCCCTGCCACACCTTCATAACTCCAAATACCTGGATTCGTTATAGTTCCCCCTGAAATACTCCAACCACCCCACGAATTGGTTATTCCTAAACGAGTCATGAAGGGTATAACGAACATACCTTGTCTCCACATTGGATCGAGAGCGGGGTCAGAGGGATCAAAAACCGCTAATTCGTATAAAGCCATCGAACCGGCCCAACCAGCAACTAGGGCTGTATGCATTATATGGACCGAAAGTAATCGACCAGGATCATTCAATACGACAGTATGAACACGATACCAAGGCAAACCCATGGAAATACCCCTTTATCAAAAAAAAACTAGACACTATGTCACTTTATTTTATCGCATTGGAATTGGAAAAGACTATACTATGTACCTAACTTTTCAGTAGATTCTGTATGAGAAAGGGTTAATATTTATTCCGTTCCATTGAAAATAAGGTAAAAATTCTGTTCGTAAGAACAAAGAGAAGCGGATCTATTCTATACCCGATAAGTACCAATACGCAATGGGAGGATTACTCCTACTTTCGGGAAACAAATACATAGATACTTGTTTATCATTCCAACGATTGATACGTTAGTTAAATTTTCTCTTTATTCATTCTGTCTTACTCTATAAACCTTTCAATCTATGTATAAAAATCTATGTATAAAATACAATAAAGAGATAAAGATGATAAAGCCATTGTTACGTTTCCATATTAACGCGAAGTATAGTACTCAATTTTGTCTTTAAATTAATGCCCGTTGGTGTTCCAAAAGTACCTTTTCGGAATCCCGGAGAGGAAGATGCAACTTGGGTTGAGTTATAGTGCGACTTGTCAGACATATTGAGTCATATGGAATTTACCCGTTTTCTCCCCCGATCGAGATATCCTCTGTTTCGCCCAAGAAATATTGTATTGAGGGAAGCATCAATCATTCGGAGCGTGAAGTGTAATTAGATCAATTTATTTATATTTGCCTTTTGGGATCCATATTATCAATTAGGAGGATTTATGGTTCACTTGGAAAAATAAAAATAAAGTATTAGTATTCAGGCTCCGTTCAGAAAATACCAAATTGGTAATATAATATATGTATGATTATTACTTGTATTATAAAGGATTCTTATCCTTATTATATTACTATAAGTAAGATGAGTTACTATAAGAGTGATTTCAAACGTCCAACCAATAACCAACAGAATAGCATGATGAATACACCAAATAGTTGAGTTGGGAAAAGACATGAAACGAATTGAAAAAAAAAAGAAGTGGTACTGAGATTATTTGCCCTATATGTGCAAATAAAATTCGGACAGATCTTTTCCCGGAGTAGAACATGAACCTAAAAGAATTGCAAGGGCCCATTCAGGAACAAGAAAATTGCATCGTGATTTGAATATCGATGAAATAATACATCAATGAGAGAGATTAGTTCAATTTCAATAAGTTCAATAAATTCTTTTTTTATAGGTAAGGAAGCGAGAACACATCTCATGTTTTTTGAAAAATGGAAGGTTTTTTTTTAGAAAAACCTATTAAGTTAAATCAAAAAGAAATAGAACAAGAATCGACACATTGATTCTTTTTTCTCCATTTCATTTTGATTTTGAACCGTATGCATCCAAAGGTGCGTGTACGGCTCCTAAAGGACTAAAGGATAGGATTTTGTCCTAATCAACCGACTTTATCGAGAAAGATTACTTTTTTTAGGACAAGAGGTCAAGGAGGAGATCTCGAATACTATTGTTGGTCTCATGGTATATCTCAGTATAGAAGATCAGACTAGGGATCTTTATTTATTTATAAACTCTCCCGGCGGATGGGTAATATCAGGAATAGCTATTTTTGATACTATGCAATTTGTGACGCCTGACGTGCATACAATATGCATGGGAATAGCCGCTTCGATGGCATCTTTCATCCTGGTCGGAGGAGAAATTACCAAACGTCTAGCATTCCCTCACGCTTGGCGCCAATGAGTTTTGATTTGAAAAAAAAAAAAGAAACACTATGCCTTCGCTATATTGAATATGAATAATAAGTAATAATAGCATGGCACTTCGAGTTCGATCTAAACAAACCATTATTTTATTTTATTGTTTTTTCATAACATGAGATTTTGTATCGAGATAGTAGTATGAAACAAAGAGTATTTCCGATTTGTTGATTTTATGTGTCGGGAGTACATTTCAGCGTCACAAACTTTTTTTCTTCCACACCAGAAGTCTCTTTTTGATATTCATCTTATGAAAGAGTACAAAAAAAAATAAATTTTCCTTATTTGATCGTATCAGAAGGGAACTTTGGGATTGCTAAATCATAGATAAGATATCTATATAAAGCAACAGAACCATCATAGTATTTTTTACTCCTACGAAAGGAAGGGTGGTAAATGGATAATTCAACGATCTGAATCAGATAAATTCTATTTCTTCGATAGAATAGAAGAGAAGAATAAAGTAAATTCCATTGCGGAGCCGTATGCAACATAGAAATGCCCGTACGGTTGTTCAATTCCATTTTCTTCTTTTTATTTTTTTTATCCTTTAATTTAGTCCAATCATGCGAGATAGAAGAACCTGTTATATCAATAACATTAGGTTAGGATTATGATTCATCAACCTGCTAGTTCTTTTTATGACGGAAGATCAGGGGATTTTTTCAGGGAAACGAGACAGATAGTGAAACTTCGCGAAACCCTCACAAAGGTTTATGTACAAAGAACAGGTATGCCTCTTTGGGTTGTAGCCCAAGACATGGAAAGAGATATTTTTATGTCAGCAACAGAAGCCCAAGCTCACGGCATTGTTGATCTTGTAGGGGCGGATCCTGAGGATTTCGAGGATTTTTTATTGTAAATCTATTTCAAACCGTAATTTAATTTTCTGTGATTTTATATTGAATAGAAAAAATTGATAATCATTAATTATCAGATTAATTCTCAGGTTAAGATCGATCTAAACCAACCCATTCCATTCTAATTTCTAATTATATATACAATACAACGTATATATATACGACATGCCAACTATTAAACAACTTATTAGAAATGCAAGACAGCCAATAAGAAATGTTACGAAATCTCCCGCTCTTAGAGAATGTCCTCAGCGTCGAGGAACATGTACTAGGGTGTATGTGCGACTCGTTCAGATCATGAGTTCGAACAAATACAAATGATAAAATTTTTCTAGTATTACTGAACGGCACCAATGAATAGAGTAAATGGAAAAGATTTTTCATATATCTATATCGTGTATTGTGTATGGAATTTATGGTTTCCATTGGTGTAAATCCAATCACCTAAATTTGAGGTGAAAAGCAATTCCCCATAGGTAGTAAATAGTTATCCATTAAGCGGAGGAAATGGTATCATAAGAAGCAAAAAGATTATGCTCCCATTGTTAAAAGAACGGACTAAGAGGGTCAGCTACCTAGCCAACTTTCCTAATTAAATGCCGTTACTGTATAGATAACTCTTATTGTGAAAAGAGCTATTACTCTATAATTGATAATTGATGGGTAGAGCCAAAGAGTGTGAACTATACAAGTTCACAATACCATTTGATTAAATGAAAGAAGAAGCTCCGGTGTATAGAGAGGACCTCGCCGTTTAAGAAATAACCATAGAAACGAAGGAACCCACTTTTTTTTTAGTATCATTAGAATTTATTATTTTCAGGTGAAATGCCTGAAAGGAATAAAAAATGGTGGTAAGGAAAGTTATAGTAGCAAAAGCCATTCGAATTCATATTTTATATATCGGAATAATCCGTTTTGTTATTCATCGACCAAGGGGGATAAAAGGATGGCTGAAAGAATAGAAATCAATTAGTTATTCATTAAGGTTTAATTTGATTCAATGACAAGAGTTAGACGGAGATATATAGCTCGTAGACGTCGAACAAAAATTCGTTTTTTTGCGTCAACCTTTAGAGGGGCTCATTCGAGACTTATTCGAACGATTACTCAACAAAAAATTAGAGCTTTGGCTTCCTCTCATCGAGATAGAGGTAGGCAAAAGAGGGATTTTCGTCGTTTGTGGATCACTCGGATAAATGCAATAACTCGTGAAAAGTCGGTATTGTATAGTTATAGTAGATTAATACATAATCTGTACAAGAAGCAATTGCTTCTTAATCGTAAAATACCTGCACAAATAGCTATATCAAATAAGAATTGTCTTTACATGATTTCCAACAAGATCATCAAATCAAATTCAAATAAAGTAGATTATAAAGTCATGTACAGTAAAGGAATGATTGAAACGAAACAGAATTCCCCGGAGTGACTTCTCCGGGAAGATAGAATAAAAATCACTTAAAAAAGAAAAAAAAATAAGTAATAGGAATGAACGAACATGTTTAAAAAAAAAATGGGAATTTTTTTTCTTTTAACACTGGAACCCACTCTTCTAGATTCTAGGCCTTTTCGAACAAAAAACACATCTGAGCTTGAGTTACAATTGGAGTTTGGAGTCAATTGAGGAGTATGTCTATTTTTTTTTTCTAGGACGAGTAATTCGAGTTCGGGGGATCGACTCCGATTTTTTATTCTTAAATAGTCTCTCATTATTAAGAAAGGGTAACAAAGATAAAATACGGGCTTGCTTTATAGCAATAGTAATTAATCGTTGTTGTTTCAAAGTCAATCTATTCACCCGTCTAGATAATATTTTCCCTTGTTCACTAATAAATCGACTAATTAAACTCATGTTTCTATAATCGATTCGATCCCCCGATCTAATTGGGGGCAAACGCCTACGAAAAGATCGTTTGGATTTGCGAAAAGATTGCTTGGATTTACGAAAAGATTGTTTGGATTTATCCATGGTTTATTCCTTATCTCTAAAATTCTATTTCTTTTTCTTTATTTTATTTACTTCAGATCCTACCAAAATAGGCTTTGATTTGTATGCATAATGTATACACATTATTCATATTCTATATTAAAAATTAAAATTAAATATATGTTAAGCTCTTTTTCTTCTTTGACTTGAAAAGAACACATGTGTTCCGTTCAATCTATTTCTTGATTTCCCCATGAATCGTATGCTTGTGACAATAGCGACAAAATTTTCTCAATTCTAATCGACCGGGCGTATTGTGTCGATTCTTTTGAGTAATATATCTAGAAATATCCGGCGATTCCTTATTGACATCATTTCGGGCACAACTGGTACATTCTAAAATAACTATAACTCTTACATCCTTACCCTTAGCCATAAACCCCCTTTGAATTTTGTATCGGCTTAACTCTTACATTTTCGATCCGAGCTGAAGAAGAAGAAAACAAAAATAAATTAAATAGAAGTTACTAACTAGAAATAGAATTTTCTAAAAATTTCGTTGCAATTATCATAAAATTATTATTTATTCAAATTTAAAAATTAATATTAATATAATTAAAATTAAGTAAAAATTTTCATTTTATATTTTATAGAGTAATAAAATAATAATTTTATGAAGTAATAATTAAGTAATACAATTTCTTTCTAACTATCAATTGTTCCTATCCTAAATCCACTAAATTATTATTCTTATTTAATTTAAGTATCCTCTTTCTATGCTATGATTTCGCGGAACCCTTCCTAGACTGGATCCACATTTAAATTTGAGGTCTCCCAAATCCGATCTTCGATCTATCACATTTTTGTTGAGGTTCCATACACTTTTTTTCTTTTCTCCCTATCCTAAAGCTAAGGAACTGAAATGAAAGAACTGAAAAAGGAGGGAGGAAATTCGAAATTTGAGTCATGTAGAATTGTATATCTAATTTTATTCAGTTCTTCACATAATCAATAACTAGAATCAAAAAAATGGGAATGACAAGGCATCCGGGAATAAACGATTAATCTCTATCAATAGGCCTGCTAAAGACCCAAACCATAGAGTACTTAGCACAGGTGCTACGGAGAGATATGTTTTTATATCTCGCATTGAAAATCCTCCTTTCCTATGGATTGTAATACATATGTGTATATGGTCAGATGTTGTAGTTCAAGATCATTTGTATTTATTTTACACAGAATTCCGAACTAAATGCTAAAATAGATATGTACAATTAATCAATAGATGAGATTTTCATCTAATCCCCTGTTCCTGAACATTACTGATAAAACTTTTTTATACGTTAGGTTTCAGATGTATCAGATGTATATAATTCTTATATTTATGATATGTATAAGATTTTCTTATATGAAACCAAAAGGAAGAGAAGAAATGATAAGAAAATTGTATATAGATGGAGGAAAAAATGAAGATATGGAAAACAAGACAGGTATTTTGTAGAATGAGACTGCCCGACAATTTGAAAAAAAAAGGGATGTAGCGCAGCTTGGTAGCGCGTTTGTTTTGGGTACAAAATGTCACGGGTTCAAATCCTGTCATCCCTACCTATTACTTCTTCTATGGACAGTAACGAGGATTAATTGAGAACGATTCAAATTGTACATAATTTTCCGTTTTTTATACTATATGTATGCAAGATGCATTGGGGTAGATTTCTTTACAGTACAGTTGTATCCCCTGTCATAAGCATAAGAAAGCGCTCTTAGTTCAGTTCGGTAGAACGCGGGTCTCCAAAACCCGATGTCGTGGGTT